TTTTGTCATTTTTTTTTTTTTAAATCAATTACGAAATGTTTTTCTAAAGTGCCAAATATTTGTTTTATATCTTCTATATGAAAATCCGCCATTTTAATAAGATCTTCTTGACTGTTATTCAAAAGGTCCAATAATGTATGTATATTGGATTTTTTGAGGCAATTGTAGATCCTAGGTGGCAATTCTAATTGGTCAATAAAAATATAGTTCAATGCTATTTTTTTTTTGTTTTTCCTTATTTCAGCGAATCTATTGTGAAAGGTAAAAAGGGGTAAAGAAATTTTGTGTTGATTGTCCTCTAAATATAAGTTTTCTTCTTCTGCATGTAGAAAGGGAATAAATAAATCAATTAAATTCCGGGAGGCTTCATAAAGTGCTTCTTTCGGGGTTAAACTGCCGTTTGTCCATATTTCGAGAAAAAGTATTTCTTGTTTTTCATTCCCATTTCCATAAGAATGAATACTATGATTCACATTTCGAATAGGCATGAATAGAGCATCTATAGGATAACTTCCATCTTGAAAGTTATTTTGCGCTTTTATCTGATATCCGCGATTTCTCTCGAGTTGTAATCCAATACACAAATCAATTGGTTCCGTCAAGCTAGCTATATGCTGTGTATTGTCAACTATTTCTACATAAGGGGGCAAGATGATATCTTGAGCAGTTACACATCTGGGGCCCCTAACACAAATAGACGCTTCGCAAGTTCCATATAGATTACTTCTCAATACTATTTCTTTCAAATTCATTAAAATTTCGTGTACTGATTCTTGAATACCTACTATGTTAGAGTATTCGTGCGGTATTTTATCAAATTTTGCACGTGTGATACATGTTCCTTCTATTTCGCCAAGTAACGCTCTTCGCATCGCGATGCCTATTGTATCAGCTTGACCTTTCATAAGTGGAGAGAGAATAAAGCGTCCATAATAAAGACATTTACTATCTGTTCTTGATTCAACACATTTCCACTGCAGTGTCCGAGTAGATACTCTTATTTTCTCTCGAACCATAGTAATATTTTACAAAATTGATCATATCTTTGAATCATTTATTTCTCTTGAAATCCCTTCAATTCTTATTTCTACACGCGTCTTTTTTTAGGAGGTCTACAGCCATTATGTGGCATAGGGGTTACGTCTCGTACGAAACTTAATAGTATACCGCTTCTACGAATAGCCCGTAATGCTGCATCTCTTCCGAGACCGGGACCTTTTATCATGACTTCTGCTCGTTGCATACCTTGTTCCACTACTGTACGAATAGCATTTCCTACTGCGGTTTGAGCTGCAAAAGGTGTCCCTCTTTTTGTACCCCTGAATCCACAAGTACCGGCAGAAGCCCAAGAAACCACTCGACCTCGTACATCTGTAACAGTCACAATGGTATTATTGAAACTTGCTTGAACATGAATAACACCCTTTGGTATTTTCCGTGCACTTTTACGCGAACTAATACGTCCATTTCTCCGTGAACCTGTTTTTGGTATAGGTTTTGCCATATTTTATCATCTCATAAATATGATTCAAAGATATATGGATATATCCATTTCATGTCAAAACAAATCCGTCATTTTTTTTTTTTCAGCAATACAAAATTTTAGCAATTATTTTAGAAAGATCATTAGTATATAGTTTAGTAGAATGATTATCCTTGTCGTTGTTTATGTTTTGGGTTAGAACAAATTACTATAATTCGTCCCCGTCGGCGGATCAGTCGACATTTTTCACAAATTGGACGAACAGAAGCCCTTATTTTCATATTTGTTATTCTTTAGTTTTAATTTTGAATCTATTTTTTGGAAGAAAATAAGTTTCTTGATATTTTGAACCTTGAATTCTATTTTTGTAGAAAGGAATAAGGAATGTTGAAAAACGGCTTAATCGTTTGAATCTTTGTTGCGGAGTCTATAAATTATACGACCTCTGGTTGAATCATAACGGCTTACTTCAATCTTAACTCTATCTCCCGGTAGGATTCGTATAGAACTACGTCGTATCCTTCCCGAAACATAACCTAGAATCAGATCTTCATTATCTAAACGAACCCAGAACATACCATTAGGAAGTGATTCAGTAATCAAACCTTCATGAATCCATTTTTGTTCTTTCATTTCAGATAAAACCCCCTTAAAGTATCAACTAATAGAGGAGTGATATTAGACAAGCCGTTTTTTTTCTTTTTTTGTTCCCATTCCCAAATAGGAAATATTGGATCCAATTTGGATATTAATATTCTAGGGATTACCATATATAACATAAAATTTCTCCGCCAATTCCTTCTAGTCGAGCTTCCCGATCCGTCATTATACCTCGAGAGGTAGAAAGAATTGCAATCCCCATTCCACCTAAAATTCTAGGAATTCGTTGATAGTTAGAATAGATTCGTAGACCAGGTCGACTGATCCTTTTTAAATAGAAAGTATTTCTATAAGCCCCTTTCTTATTTCTTCTATGTCGCAGCGTTAAAACCAAAAAATTTTTCTCTCTTTCTTGATGTTTTCTCGCATTTTCAATGAAACCTTCTCGTAAAAGTATTTTAACAATGTTTTCGGTGATGTTAGTAGATACTATTCGAACCGTTCCTTTTCTATTCATGTCAGCATTTCGTATAGAAGTTATTATATCAGCAATAGTGTCCCTACCCATAATGAACTAAAATCGGTGGTGTCCCAAAAATTTGATATAATCAACATGTTATTAGTTTCTTTTTAATTAAAAAATGAAAAAATTTTAAATGAAAGGTATATACGTGATACACAATCTACTATGAGTGAAATTTATTCAAATGCCTTAGATTATCATTTTATAATACCTCAGGAGCTAATGAAACTATTTTAGTAAATTTTTGTCTCAATTCCCGGGCAATCGCACCAAAAATTCGAGTTCCCTTTGGATTTCCTTCTTGATCAATAATAACTGCGGCATTGTCATCATATCGTATTATCATGCCGTTGTCGCGTTTGAGTTCTTTACAGGTACGTACAATTACAGCTCTGATCACTTCGGATCTTTCTAAGGGCGTATTAGGTATTGCTTCTTTGATCACAGCAACAATAACGTCACCAATACGAGCATATCGACGATTGCTAGCTCCTATGATTCGAATACACATCAATTCTCGAGCCCCGCTGTTGTCTGCTACATTCAAAAGGGTCTGAGGTTGAATCATATTTTATTTTTATATGTTCTTTCAATGCAAAACTAAATGCAAAAGGTGAAAAAGAAAAAGAAATATTGTTTGTCCAAAAAAACTTCCACTTGGTGTTATCCAAAAGATCCATTTCCTTTAGTTCTATATTCTTATCCTGAAATAATGAATTGAGTTCGTATAGGCATTTTTGATGCCGCTATTGTGATAGCCCTTCGGGCTACATTTTCTGCTACTCCGCTTATTTCATAAAGTATTCGACCTGGTTTGACAACAGCTACCCAATATTCGGGAGATCCTTTCCCCGAACCCATACGGGTTTCTGCGGGTCTTACTGTAACGGGTTTGTCAGGAAAAACGCGGACCCATATTTTTCCACCGCGACGTGCATTTCGTGTCATTGCTCGTCGCCCGGCTTCTATTTGTCTAGACGTGATCCAAGCGGGTTCAAGTGCCTGAAGAGCATATCTTCCGAAACAAATACGATTACCCCGATAAGATATTCCCTTCATTCTTCCTCTATGTTGTTTACGGAATCGAGTTCTTTTGGGGTTATAGTTGATGGTTCCTTTGTAATTCCATCTCTACTGCAGAACTGGACGTGAGAGTTTCTTCTCATCCGGCTCCTCGCGAATTAAAAAATGGAAATTTCATTTTTTAAATGTCTATTTTTATATAATATATAATAAATAATTAAGATATATATGTAAAAATATAATACACTGAATCAATGAATTATTTTTGATTCATCTAGTTTACTAAATATTTTATTCTATTTTTTTTTTGAATTCCTCGTATTTTAACAATTGAATATGAGAATGAAAAAAAAAAGAAAAAAAAAAGAATTTTCGCGGGCGAATATTTACTCTTTCAATAGCTATTTCGAGTGTAGAGTTAGCTTATAATTTTTCAGAATATATGAATTGTCCTCTGGTTCGTTCCGCCATCCTTTCCAATGAATTATCAGAATTCATTTTCAAGTGAATCTTATGTATTCATGGGTTCCGTCGTTCCCATCGCTTCTTGATTAATGGTTAGGTCTGAATTCTACAATGGAGCTTTTGTTTTTCCACCAACCCCCTTAGTCGTTATTGGCTCTAAGCTCTTATTTTTTTTTGTTCTATAGAACAGATTCATATGATATAATTTTGTTTGAATCTGTATTGATGCTTTAATTACATTTTCTTTTATGAGATGTTCAAAGACCTTACATATTGGAATTATATATCTTTTATATTAGATTCATTTTTTTTTCTTTCTCTCATCTTTCCATTTACCGGTATCCTTTTTTCTTTTTTGTATTTTAATTTTGTTTGACAGTAAATCTAATGAATTGTTTATGTCAAAAAAATTCAGTTGCTACAATGATAGGACTAAAATAGTATATCTTGACTGTTTCTTTGGATCCAGATAATGTGATGCGATGAGTTGGTTATTAGTTCTATAATTTTTAGTTCATACTTGGTACTATAACTTTCTTTTTTTAGTCTTAATTTTAACAAAAACCAACGAGTCACACACTAAGCATAGCAATTATATCAAAAGGTAAATTGAATTTTTATTAAACCTTATGGGATTAAAAATTAGAATTGATTGGATGGAAAAAAGAATCAAAAAGGGTTGCCATTTTTTTGTTCCATCGTTCCATCGAAACAGAAAGACAAGTCAACTAAAGGTTTTTTATTCTTCGTCTATAAATATCATTCTTCGTCTATAAATATCCAAATTTTGATACCCAATACCCCATAGATAGTTCGAACGGTATAGGCACAATAATCAATTTTCGCACGAATGGTTTGTAAGGGAACCCTACCTTCTCTTATCCATTCGATACGTGCAATTTCTTT